GAAGGGGGAGAAAGAAAGGAAGAAAGCGATGTAGAAACAACTTACGAAATGAAGGAGACTAAACAGGAACAAGAGGGATCCACCGAAGAAAACCCTTCCCTTTGTTCGGAAGAAAAAGAGGATCTGGACAAAATAGATGAAACGGAAGAGATCCGATTGAATGGAAAGGAAAAAAAAAAGGATGAATTTCACTTGAAAGAGGCACGCTATCAAGATAGCCCAGTTTACGAAGATTCTGATCTGGAGACCCATCAAGAGAATTGGGAATTGGGAAGACTGAAAGAAGAGAAAAGACTGAATATTAAGAAAAAGATTGAATTGTGGATTGAAAATATTGAAAATACTTTTGTCACTTTTTTTTTCGATTATAAACGATGGAATCGTCCATTACGATATATAAAAAAGGATCAATTGGAAAATGCTTTACGCAATGAAATGTCACAATTTTTTTTTTTTACATGTAAAAGTGATGGGAAACAAATAATATCCTTTACATATCCACCTAGTTTATCAACTTTTTTGGAAATGCTAGAACGAAAAATTTCATTTGACATCATAGAAAAACTATATGACGAAGATCTTTCTTTTTCTAATTCTTGGATTTACAGCAATGAAAAAAAAAAGTGCAATTTAAAAAATGAATTAAGAAGCCGAATCCAAATTCTAGAAAAAAATGAGGGATCTTCTAGTCTGGACATGCTTGAAAAAAGAACCCTATTATGCGATGATGAAAAGAAAAAAAAATGTTTGCCAAAAGTATATGATCCTTTTTTAAATGGACCATATCGAGGAATGAGAAAAAAACTAGATTCACGTGCAATTAAGAATACTTATAAAGATACAGAAGATGAGGTAAAATCTCCATTATTTTTAAGAAATAAGGTAGAAATAAAATAAAAAAATCCTATTAACATAGTAACTGGGAACAGAAAAAGGTATATTATCCATGCATATTTATATGTATATTTCATAAGAATCATAAAAGAATCATAAGAAAATAAATTTTTCCTTTTTTTTTTTTTCTAATTGTTTCCAATTTATAAATTTTTATAAATTAAGATCTTTTTAAAAATGAAAAAAACAATATTAAAAATAAAAGTGATCTGAAAAAGATAAAATAATATTATAAAAAAATTAGTAGAGTTTTCAGTTAGTTAATAACTAACTGAAAACTCTAAAAAAATAAGATTGTTCTTAAATAATATAATATCATTTTTAAATATTCTATTTGTAATAATTGGATTCTTATTTTACATTCTCTTTTGTAGAATTTTAGAATTTAAAAATATAGATATTCTATATCTTTTCTATTTATTTTTATAAATTTTTTATAGATTTATTTTTTATAAATTTATTATATAACAGTTTAGTTTTTAGTTACAGATTTCTTTTTTCTTTATCTTTTTCTATATCTATAGAAATTTTAATAAATAGAATCTAATATAAAATATAAAAATTGAAAGACTCTAAAATAAGTAAACTTCAATTTTTTGTCTTCAAATTAAAAAAGATAAAATAGTAAATTTTTTAATACATGTTTATTAAGAGTTTTCTTCTTTTTCCAAGACTTTTTTTTGTCGCACAAAAAAACTTTTTGATTTTCCGGTGTAAATAGATTTAGCTAAAGAAAAAGCTTTTATTGCCGATAAAAATCCTTTTTTTTTCCAAAGATTTCTACGAATATGCTTTTTCGACATAGAAGTACGTTTTTTTGGAACTGCCATTCAAAAATAGATGACTCATTTTTATCGTTGTATGTGAAAGACATTTATTATAAAAAAAAAAAATGAATTTTTTTTTATCATTATCTATATTTATTCCATCAACTTTTCTCATCAACTTTTCTCAATAATATAAGAAAATAATATAAGAGTAGAACAGTAATTTACTTTAATCACATAAAAATAGATAAAAATAAATATTGAAATGAATTTTTGATAATTTCTTTTTCATATTTCTTTGAATATTACGAATAAAATACTAAAATAAAGAAAAGAAAATTTTTAAAAAGATTCATATTTAATATGAAGAAATTAAGAATTTGAATATAATAAAAAATTTACTTCACTAGTAAAAAATAAAAAACTCTATATTCTAATAAGATAAGAAATAATCTAATCAATAGATCTAAAAGATTAAAATAGATATAAATAGTAATTTTTAAATTAGTATAAAGAGGAAGATATAAGTATAATAAAAAGGTTAAAATTAAGTATAAAAATAGAAAATATAGAAAGTAAACGGAGGTTCTAGGTTAGAGTATAAAGAAATTATACTAAAAAAAATATGAATTTTATACCTTTACTGAGAACAAAATTATTGAGTTATGAATGAAAAAAAGCTAGGTTTCTAGTATGGAAAGGTTTATTTTGAAAACTGAACTTCTGAAAAGAATAATTTGGTCTTTTTTAAAATTTCCATATGAAAATAAATGCATATTTCTTCATTGTTTCTTAAACTCTATTGAATCCAAACAAATTTAATAATATTATTCTTTAAAGTAAGCCGCCATGGTGAAATTGGTAGACACGCTGCTCTTAGGAAGCAGTGCTAAAGCATCTCGGTTCGAGTCCGAGTGGCGGCATATATAATAAAGAATATAGACAAAATAGATTGAATAGAATATTAGAATCTATTTAATATTTAATCCCAATCTAAATTCTTTAATAGGAACTCTTTTTTTATTTATGATACTTGTGACCTTAGAACATATATTAACTCATATTTCCTTTTCGATCATCTTAATTGTGATTATGATTTATTTGATGAACTTTTTAGTCTACGAAATTGAAGGATTACGTAGTTCGTCAGAAAAAGGGATGATAGCAAGTTTTTTATCTATAACAGGGTTTTTAGTGATTCGTTGGATTTCTTCGGGACATTTTCCCTTAAGTAATTTAAACGAATCATTAATTTTTCTTTCTTGGAGTTTCTCTATTATCCATATGATTCCCAAGATCTGGAATCATATGGATAATTTAAGCACAATAACTGCACCAAGTACCATTTTTACCCAAGGTTTTGCCACGTCAGGTCTTTCAACCAAAATGCATCAACCCGCAATATTATTACCTGCTTTACAATCTCAGTGGTTAATGATGCATGTTAGTATGATGCTCTTTAGCTATGCAGCTCTTTTATGTGGATCGTTATTATCAGTTGCTCTTATAGTGATTAACTTTCAAAAAAATATTGATATTTTTTTTCAAAAAAATAATTTTTTAAGTTTAAAGAAAAGTAAGTCGTTTTTATTTGGTGAGATGGAATATTTGAGCGAAAAAGGAAGTGTCTTTCAAAAAACTTACTTTATCTCATTTCAAAATTTTTACAAATATCAATTTCTTCAGCATTTGGATTATTGGAGTTATCGTGTTATTAGTTTAGGGTTTACCTTTTTAACCATAGGCATTATTTCTGGAGCAGTATGGGCTAATGAAGCATGGGGCTCTTATTGGAATTGGGACCCTAAGGAAACTTGGGCATTCATTACTTGGATCATATTTGCAATTTATTTACATACTAGAACAAATACAAAATTCAAAGATCAAGGTACGAATTCAGCATTTGCGGCTTCTATAGGATTTATTTTCATTTGGATATGCTATTTTGGGATCAATCTATTAGGAATCGGGTTCCATACTTATGGTTCATTCTAATAAGTATCTAATTTAAGAAAAGAAACTGTATGAGTAATATATAAAAATAAAAACATCGTCCGATATACAATGAAAATTTGTGGGAGTTTTTGAAAACCATTTGAATGGAGGAATTATTCAAATGGTTTTCAAAAACTTTAGATGTATCTCATTACAATTAGAATTCATCCCTTTTTTATTTTATTTATTTTACAACAAAGAATCGTAAAAAAAGGAAAGTCAAAGAATTCTAAGACTTTTTTTACGATTTATAAATATTATTTATTCTCAAATTGATCAATTTAGTATCTTTAAAAAGAATTAGGTAATAGAACTTTTACCTCATCAATAAATAAAGGGAGAATAAAATCAAGATAAATAGCAATTTCTATTACATGTAGAAAGATCCAGATCAAAATAAATAGTTTTCGTGGTTCAGAATCAAAAAATCTTAAGTTTGGAAAAATTAGCTAATTAATAATATCTTATAGCATTGGAAATAATAACAAAATAAATAGGTCATTAGAATAAGAAAAAGATATCTACTATATATCCTATATATCTAAATAGAGTATATAGTATACTATATATATAAATTATAAATAAGTAAAAGGTAAATTTAAAAACCTACGAATATAAGAAAAAATAAGTCTTGTTAACCAAGTAAAATAACTCGTTATAAAGACAAGATAATTTTTACTTAGAAAACCCCGTGCTCGAGAGAAGAATATATATTCTTCTCTCGAGCACGGGGTTTTCTAAGTAAAAATAAAACGATTCAAATGGTATTTTTTTCACATATCAATAAGAAAGACCCATGCTGCGAGTTGTTTCATGCCATAAATAAACACGAACACTTAAAAAATCCGTTGGACAAGCAGATTCACATCTCTTACAACCTACACAATCCTCGGTTCTTGGCGCAGAAGCAATTTGTTTAGCTTTACATCCGTCCCAAGGTATCATTTCCAATACATCCGTGGGGCAAGCTCGAACACATTGGGTACACCCTATGCATGTATCATAAATTTTTACTGAATGTGACATTAGGTCTATAAATTCCAGTTTTGTATACAAAAAAATTTTCGATCTGGTAAAATGAAAAAATAAAATAACTCCTATTTTTCTATTGTAGATACCAGATGAATCAATGATTTTTCAAAATTTGAAGAATCCATATATTTTACAATCTGTTTAGGAGAAAAGGTAAAGATACTTTGATTTTCTTTTAAAGTACTTTGAAATATTAATTGTACAAACGAATTCAATTCATGTTTATTTTATGAAATTTTTATCTTAATATAAAGATCTTCTTTTTTTTTTTATTCTTTTTGATATTATTTCTATGTGAAAATAAAAAAATTAGGACTAATTCTTCAGCAAATTTGATTAATTAATACGAGTTGATTTTCTGTTACGATGGACCTAATAGCTAGCCCAATAGCTGATTTAGCAGCCATAATGGCTATAACAAATATTGAGAAAATCTCTATAAAAGTTCTTTATTGGGTAAAAGTTTTTTAGTAATTTTAGTAATAAAGAAATAAATAGATATTCAAAATTATTCCATTCGGAATTTTTTGTCGTATGAAAGAGGCGGTTTTAGAAATTTTAAATTTTCATAAGGTCCTTCCGGAATTCCTTCTAGAAGATGTTAAATAATTTTGATAGATTCTTGCATTTTACCGATTCGTACTAATTTGTACTAAAGAACGAGCTAATAGATCGCCTTCTTTTTTCCATTTGACTTCCCAATCAAATTTATTATAACACTTCTAATGATCAAGATCCCATTGGATTCCAGAAGCTCGTAACATTGGTTCTGAGAAACTCAAATTTCTTGTCTCTTCCCCACAAAGAATGCATACTCTTTTAACTCGTTCTAAAAAAAATGGGGTTTTACGTAAGAAGTTTTTGATATTAAGAACTTATGTTAAAAAAAAAATCACAGAAATAAAAACATTTATCTATCCTGCTATAAGGTAAATTTGCAGTTACTCCTTCGATGCAGAAATAATTATGTATCATGCATATACCTGTAGCGGCTTTGAAGAGATCCTATCTAAATTCCCTCTCTCTTAAAATATAGAAAAAAAGAGTCTGTGCATCAATATCGGCTATAAAAGGGCAAGCCATAACAAATGAGAGACTATACGACTTATCTCCAGCATAATTACTCTGATATAACTGGACTTTTAGGCACTTGAACACTTTCCAATCGTTCTAGTGCTTTTATTTTTCTTTTTTCTGTAAACATAGTAGCTAAATAATGCCAACGTGTTACATAAGGCAAAAATTGTATAATTGTATAATTGTTTGGTTTTCTTTTCTTTTTTCCATGCCTCTTTATAATCTGTGTAAATAATTCAATAGAAGTTCATAGTCAATAACATCTTTATCATCCAGAGTAATGATCAGACGAAGAACACCATGCATTGATGGGTGATAAGGACCCGTATTAAATATTATGAAATTTTTTATTGTAGCCAGTACAGTCCTATTTTTTTCTTAATTCTTTTTTTCATTAATTTATTCAAATTAAAAATAAATTAACGAATTTTTGGTTCCCTAATATCTAACTGATCCATTAATTTTGTATAACGTGTTTTCTTTTTCTTTGACAAATAAGTTAATAATCGTTGACGTTTTCCCAGAATTATTCGTAAACCTCTTTGCGATAAAAAATCTCTTTTGTGTAATTCTAAATGTGACGTAAGTTTCCTTATCTTACTAGTGAAAATAAATACTTGAAATTCAACAGACCCACTATTTTCTTCTTTTTCTTTTTGTTTAAGAATCGAGATTAATGAATTTTTAACCATAAATTAAGATTTTGATCTTTCTTTTCTTTTTATTTTACCAATTAGAAAAACAATAAACTTTTTTCTTCTAGTTATTTTCATCTAGTATACATCAAAATTGGATTTATTTTATTCATACTACTTTTTTTTATATTCTCTATATTTGATCCAAATCCAAAATTTAATTGGATTTAGATCAAAAAAAAAATAGAAATAGTTCTATTTTTTTTTTTTTAATTTAAAGGGATTCTACTCATCCTAGTTAAAATTAATATACTAGAAAATAAGCATCATGTAGTAGTATGTTAGAAAGTTTATATATTTTTCTTTTTTTATACCAAATATGTCACATGATATTTAGTAAATCCACTATAAATTTTTTTATTTTTATTGGAATAGAATTGACTTTAAATTGTGAATACATATGAATTCTTGACATACTAAAACGACTGCTGTTATTGGTATCAAACCAATAGCGATTCATACAGGCCAAATCTTCTAATCGATAATTGGGCCAAAGGAACAATTTTAATTTCATGAAAATTTTTACATCTATATTAAAATATTTGTCCTCATTCAAAAATTGTTCACAGTTGATTCTTTTTTTTTTTTCATTGAAAATTTTTGAATTTTTATCCACAATATTCCAATTTTTGAAATTTAAACAAATTCTAATTCGAAATTCTCTCCGACGTATGGAAGATAGAATCTTTTCAGGAAGGAGAAAATCATAAAGATTTTTGTCTCCACTCAAAAATATATTATTGTGCTGTGCTCTGGATTTTTCAAATTCCCTTTTCTGAATATATATAGATTTTTTATATTTCTTATTCGTTTGGTACTTCTTATTATTCTTATTAACTAATGAAATATCTAGAGTTTGATATAGAATAGATTTTCCATCCCTTCTTATAGATAGAAAAATAGGTTCAATAATGAATATTCCCTTTCTTAGCAATTCTGTAAGAACTAGGTCCTTTTGAATTAGCATATCGTCTAGATTTATTTCCCCTCTTTGAATTGAAGATATAACAATTTCCTTTAGATTTATCAGTCTAAGTAGGAGACAATATATTTTGATATTTTTCATTATTTTTTGATTAAAGGGATCGGCCCATCTTAATTGAAAAAGGAAATATTTTTTAAAAAAGTAATCCAGTTCCGTTTCGTTCTTGTTCTTGTATTGTGTTTTTTTTTTACCTTTTTTCATTTCTAATCTTCCGTAATCTTCTTCAACAATTCCCTTTTTCTTTTTTTTTTGTAGATTCAATAAAAAATTATCTTGTCCTTGTTTTTTGTCTTCTTCCTGTTTGGAATTTCCTAATTCAAAATTTTTTTTAGATGATATATGAAGATTTTTCTTTGGATTTACGTTTATTTTTTTAGAGAAATGAAAAAAAAGTGATTTTATCGGGATTATCCAAGGTTGAATCTTATATAGATCAAAAAATAGTATAAATTCAGGGAAGAACCAAGGTTCTAGATTAAATAGAGTATCATAATTTGATGCAGTATTATAGAATCTTTCTTTATTCATTCCCATGTAATCAAATTTATTATTGTATGGTTTTATCTCTTGATGAATTGTAGGAGGAAAAATTTTTTTTTTATCTATTTTTTTTAAATTCTTAATTTCAGTCTTAATCTTTTTCTGATTCTTTATACCAATATGTGCATTGGTCCAGATCTCAATATTTTTGAGAAAGCAAAGAGGAGATATTCTAAAATCAAAATATTTTCTATCCAAATTGGTATTTCTATTAATAATATATTCCTTTTCTAGATAATCATCATTAGGTATATTTACCAATAATGAAGGTTCCATTTTATTTAAATAATATGGTATTTCTTGTATCCCAAATGTTGATTTAGTAATGTATGAATTAGGGGGGTGTATGTATTTATATGATAAAAGATCATATCTGTAATGTTTTTTCCATTTATATTTTTGACTTAGAAATGAATTTGTTGCATAGTCATTTTTTTTTCTGGAATTAATAAATTCATATTTTTTATAAAAATCCAATTGAATTGATTCCTTTTTTTTAAGAATACGATTTTTATTTATTCTATTTTGCCATTCTTTATATCCTAATTGAGACTTTTTTTTTTGATATAAATTGTATTGAGAATGACCTTTTAACCAATTTTTCCATTCGTTCATTATATACATATTTATTTTATTATCTCTTGATTTGGAATCAAATATTCCATGTATCATAAAAGAGTTTTTAAATTTCTTCTTAAAGAAGGGAGAGTTCCCTTGATATTGAAGTACAGGTCTTAAGTGATATTTATTACTTAATTGGTTAAGTGATTGGGTTTGTGATAATTTATAAAATACATATGCTTGCGATAGGGAAGAAAAATTCCAAGAAATATAGGATTTTTTAGTTATGTTCTCAGTATTATCAGTATTTGAAAACAATTTTTTTATAGTAAGAATCAAATTCTTTTCATTTTTATTTTTTTCATCAATTTCTTTTTCTTTATTTGTTTTCTTGTTGTCAATGAATTTTTTAAATATTTTTTTTGTTGATTTAGAAAAAAGTTGTGTGTTTATCTTAGAAAAAGTAATGGTACATAACAAAATATTTATATATCTCTTTTCAATAAATGATTTGAGAAAATAGTATGATTTACGCATTAATCGTATATTTTTTCTTTTTAAAATTTTCCAAATAGATTTCTGTGATTCCGATCTTTTATTATTATAAATTAGAACTAGATCTTTTTTTTTCTTGTTTTTTGTGGTTTGTTCAATTTGATTCCTTATTTTTATCGTCTTATCAGAAAGATCTTCTATTCTTTTTTCTATTAGTGGATAATTTAACCAATTCATTGGTCGAATTAGAATAGACGATTCGTGAAAAATCTTATTATTCATTTTGAAATTTTTTTCATTTTCATTAGGTTCATATAATTTTTTTTTACTCAATTCAAATAATATAATTGGATTTCGTTTATTCAGTTTTTGAATTCTTAGTTTTCTAACTTTAATTTTTTTTATGACCCCTTTTGTTTTTTCTTTTCTAACTTTTAGAAAAGATTTTTCATTTTTTTTTTTCTTTAAAAATTTTATAACTTGAAAAAATTTCTTTTTTACCTTTTTATTCCTTTTTTGAAGTTCTTTAAAAATGGGTTCAAAAAAAAAAGGTTGTTTTCGGGGAGAACCAAATGGAACTTCCGTTTCCATTCCCCAAACTGTTAAAAAACAAAAATTTCTTTTTTTTTCTCTTTTTTTTTTATCTCTATGATTAGATTTTACCTTATATTTTCGCCAAGGTTTTAGACAGAAAGGATATAGAATCTTTATCTGAATACCATCTATTAACCAATCTTGTGGAAATTCTGTTTCTGATAATTGAACACCATTATAGGTGCATTTCACATGTTTTTCTCTATTCCATTCCTTAAAATCCTCGTGCCACTCGGGGGATTTTAATAATAACATACGGAAAATATTTTTAAATATTATTAATGAAGGCAATATAATATATTTTCTAAGAAAAGATTGGATTATTAAAAGAAAACTTCTTATAGCTTGAGTAAATATCAAGTTATCCCAATTTTCCGCTATTTCTATTTGTTCATTGTTCTTTTTTTTTTCCTCATTTTCTTCTTTTGTATATTCCTTTTTTAAATCTTTAAAATTACCAATTTTAAATTCTGATTCTTGTTCTATCCCCATCCAATTTATAAAATTTTTAAAAACGATATTCTTCATTTCGTTTATATCAAAAAATGAAAAAAAATATGTTTTCCCTAGTCGATCCAAAAAAAGGGGAGAATTTAAATTTACTTGAAAGAGATCCCAAATAACTGTTTTACGTCTTTGAGCCCGCATGGATCCTTTTATTAGATTGCGACGAAAATCCGATTGTTGGGAGTAACGTATCAAAGCCACCTCTTCCGTTTCATCTTCATCATCTTTTTTATCATTTTTACTAGTATTTTTAGTACTAGAAATAGAATCAGTAGTATTACCGGTATAAATTACCATACGTTTGGTTCTTCTTGAAGAAATTTCATTTTCTTCTTCTTCTTCTAACAATTCTTCTTCATTTTCTTCTAAAATTTCTTCCAAATTTTCGGTTAATTTGTATGACCATCGAGAAACTTTTTTACTTATTTCTTCTATACGAATTCCAATAGATTCTTTTGATTTTTCTTGATTTTCTGAATTCATTTTTTTTTCATTTGTAGAATGAAAAAAAAATTGAAAGTAGGGTCCAAAGGAATCATTGGAATCATTAATAAGTAGATTATGAACCTTATTTCTTAAAAATAATGGAGATTTTACCTCATCTTCTGTATCTTTATAAGTATTCTTAATTGCACGTGAATCTAGTTTTTTTCTCATTCCTCGATATGGTCCATTTAAAAAAGGATCATATACTTTTGGCAAACATTTTTTTTTCTTTTCATCATCGCATAATAGGGTTCTTTTTTCAAGCATGTCCAGACTAGAAGATCCCTCATTTTTTTCTAGAATTTGGATTCGGCTTCTTAATTCATTTTTTAAATTGCACTTTTTTTTTTCATTGCTGTAAATCCAAGAATTAGAAAAAGAAAGATCTTCGTCATATAGTTTTTCTATGATGTCAAATGAAATTTTTCGTTCTAGCATTTCCAAAAAAGTTGATAAACTAGGTGGATATGTAAAGGATATTATTTGTTTCCCATCACTTTTACATGTAAAAAAAAAAAATTGTGACATTTCATTGCGTAAAGCATTTTCCAATTGATCCTTTTTTATATATCGTAATGGACGATTCCATCGTTTATAATCGAAAAAAAAAGTGACAAAAGTATTTTCAATATTTTCAATCCACAATTCAATCTTTTTCTTAATATTCAGTCTTTTCTCTTCTTTCAGTCTTCCCAATTCCCAATTCTCTTGATGGGTCTCCAGATCAGAATCTTCGTAAACTGGGCTATCTTGATAGCGTGCCTCTTTCAAGTGAAATTCATCCTTTTTTTTTTCCTTTCCATTCAATCGGATCTCTTCCGTTTCATCTATTTTGTCCAGATCCTCTTTTTCTTCCGAACAAAGGGAAGGGTTTTCTTCGGTGGATCCCTCTTGTTCCTGTTTAGTCTCCTTCATTTCGTAAGTTGTTTCTACATCGCTTTCTTCCTTTCTTTCTCCCCCTTCTTCCGTTTCTGAGGTTTCTTTCTCTTTCAGTTTCTTAGTAAAAATAGGCGACGGCATTCTGCCTAAATAGTAGACACAGGTGATAAATAAGAGAATACTAAAGATTCGAGCCATAGAATTTCGAAATTCTGACACAAGATACTTATTAGATCGAATAGAATGATTTTGCCGTATCCAGAATAATACCAATCCAACCCATTTCATGAAGAAAATGTGACCAATTAACCAACCAACAAAACTACTTGTTAAAAAGAAAATCTTGTTGTTGCATCGAAACATATAAATGTTGACTAATCTGGCTAACGTGGAACTTGGTAAAATGAAATGGTTGAAGAATTGAAAAATTAGATTATTCAGGAATACACATTGAATGCTGAGATTACGCATCGAATTTCTGGTAGTAGATCCAGAATCAAAAAAGTTTTTGTGATTGTTCCAGAAGAAATGAAACAAAAGATACGGTAGAACTAGGACAGTTATTGTATGAGGTCTACCCAATGCTAGATGCAGAGGCGCATAATAGATCGATATGAACATCATGAGCTGTCCCGCAAGAAACCCAGTTGTTGCTGATACCTCCTCCTCGGTTCCTTCTTCCATAACCCGAGCTCGGAGAAGGAAGAGATAAGAGGGCCCTATGGAGAGTGTGGTCAGAAATCCATAATAGAGCCCGACCACAACGACCGAATTTATTATCTTCATGCATAAGGACAATGGATTACCTAGTAGAAAAGATTTCAAAATCATCACAAACCTCCCCTTTTTCTTTTCTATTGCAATTTATCGATTATTATATGATGATTTCTTAACTTTCCATATCTATATAGATAGAATATAATTAAATAGAGCTACATTGAGGTTCCCTATGAAATGAGGCATGGAACGGAGCCACTACGAAGAAGTTCCTGG